ATAAAATGGATTTACCTAGGAAGTCTAGGAGAAAATGCAATGAATTGTTTCAAGACCGACTCGAATTGCTTTTTTCTTTTATTGAATTGATCCCACCAGAACAAAATTCACTTGATTGATACATGTACATACACTTAGCAATTCAACATAAAATTCAAGATATTTCATCGAATCATGGAATGAAGAGATTACACTTGTCTCCTGAACTAAATTCTTGGAGAAAAAATCATTTTCTGCTTGATGCCGCTTACTAGATTTCTCGTTTGTTAATTTCCTGTAGATTTCTAATGTCGATTCTAATGAATAATTCGTCAATGACGAATAAAAAACAATTCTATGCAATTCTGAAAGGGGGAAAGATCCCTCGGATAGAATCATTCGATTATATTGACAATTTCAAAAAACTGATCATACTATGATCATAGTATGATGGCCGTTGGTCAAGCAGGCCCCCATCGTCTAGTGGTTTAGGACATCTCTCTTTCAAGGAGGCAGCGGGGATTCGAATTCCCCTGGGGGTAGGGTACTACGAAAGGAAGTTGATCATGGATTACTAATAAGTCGAAAATTGATTCTTCCTGGGTCGATGCCCGAGCGGTTAATGGGGACGGACTGTAAATTCGTTGGCAATATGTCTACGCTGGTTCAAATCCAGCTCGGCCCAATAATTCGCCAATCCGCCATGAGATGATATAACCCCCTTTGTACTTCAGAAATACCCGATCCGGAGATAAAAAAGAATCAAATTTTCTGCTAGATCCCGTATTTCCCTGGGATTGTAGTTCAATTGGTCAGAGCACCGCCCTGTCAAGGCGGAAGCTGCGGGTTCGAGCCCCGTCAGTCCCGACGGATCCAATAAATATATCAAAAAATCTCTCCCTTTTTATGAAGGGGACCGGGGGAAGAATTCCATTGTCAAAGCAAAGGGGAAATCTTTCTTTCTTTTTTCTTTCCTTTTGGTAGGAGAAAGACATATGCGGTTGGATTAGTACAATTATTGGTAGCATTATAGTCAGTATTCCAAGAAATGCTGGCTTTTTCGATTGCCCCCGATGCATGTAATGGAATCGAGTACTATACTTTTTTGAGGCGCGCATACACAAAGGGAATTCCTTTCTTGTCCAATACAAAATTGAATATAAGAAAATACTTTCCAGAAAAAACAAAAAAAAAAACAATTTCTTTTTCTGGCTACGGATTTATGGAACCTGACTTACTAGTTTGAAGTTGAAAAATAGATTTCATGCAAATTGCACACTGAGCTTTTGGTATAGGTGTCCCGGGGCTAATAATCTACGAAGAAAGGAGGGGGAAGGACAGATCAACCAAAGATCCTACTCCTCTTAGAAAGGCGAATGAATCATTTTTCCTATTTTTCATTTTGTTTTAAGGCCCCATCGACGAAAGAACAAATCGGAAAATAGTAAATTTGATGAATATTCATTTTATACGGTCTCATCTTTATCACACTTCTTTGTCTTCCAAGTCAAAAATAGTTTCGTTCTAAACTCCTATCTTTTTTCATTTAGCTTTTATTGTTTGTTTGGGTTTGTAACTATGTGACGACTGGAAGTGGAATAGCTATTTGATGAGACTTCATCAGATGATTGTACAATAAGGAACTAGATAGATTAAAGAGAAAAAAAGAACAGATAATAAAAAATGATAAATAAATAAAGGAATTTTGGATTGGGTCAGCAATCCAAGTTTGGGGCGGTATGGATAAAAGAACTTCCTATGTTATACTATTCAATTCTCGACGACGAATTGATTTGATAGTTCAGATATTGTTATTCATGATATTGATCTGATTCAAGATCATCGAGAGGTAATATTCATTCATTGAATTTACAGGCCAAAGATTTATCATCTCTATGGGATTAAATCCCGAGTTATTGCGAAGTAAAAAACCGATGAGATTATGGAAGTAAATATTCTTGCATTTATTGCTACTGCACTATTTATTCTAGTTCCTACCGCTTTTCTACTTATCATTTATGTAAAAACAGTCAGTCAAAACGATTAATTATTAACTAATTTGAATGAAACTTGACTTCTGAGTTCTTAGCCAAAATTGACGAAATAAAATGAAAAAGATTCCAATTTCATGTCTTAAATGAAATGAGTGGACTAGAATCGGCAGTATTCTAATAGATAGATAGTATTAGATAGATAGTATGGTAGAAAGATTCATCTATTTCTTTCTACCATACTATTTATTAGTTAGATTGTTGTTATAAAGCTGCCCCCTGGAATAAAATAAAGATAGAGGCTGCATTTGATATGGATCTATATATCAATCTACAATATTATCTTGATATATGTGAATATCAATTCCATATATGGGATTGACATAGCATCCAATTCCATTTATTTGCTATATCTATTTGTTCTGAGCAATCTGAATTACTCCTATGTCTTATAGTTTGAATTACTATATTTTTGATTTCCAATATGAATCTCGGTATCTATTGAGAGAATCAAATCAATGAAGCAAAAGCGATAGATATAGGCATATTCAAAAAATCACGTAGTAATCTTTTTTTTTGAACATTCCCAAGAAGTAAACCATTGACAGTAGTTCCACGGGCATCGAAAAGGAAGAGTAAACCTCACTGATTTTTAACGCCTGAACCATGATATGAAATAAGTCGATAAAGTCTAAATCCAATTTCAAAAATTCGAAAGCGGTAAATGCGCAATATGTGACTCACCTGACGATCTTATTCTACATAGTATCTCGTTAGACAACCACTATGTTTATATCCTTTCTTTCTCATACAAAGTGCGTATACACGTAACAAAATCACTTCTTCTTTGAACAGTAAAGAGAGAAACAAATAAAATAAAAAAAGGGTCCGGCCCTCCTCAGTATCACCTAGGAAGAGGCCATTGATTGGAATATAAAATTTAGGAAGAATTAGCTTCGAATAAATTTCCTGGGATCCTCTTCCTTTCGAACTACAAACATGGGAATCGTTGAAATAGCTCTTTGATTGAAAGAGGATGATTCCTATAATACATTACTCCAGTCGAGTCCAATGGAATTTCAAAATGAAGATATTTTGATTTTGTTCCAAACGTGTTGCAGAACCGTCTAGAAAGCAATTGATACAGTTTGCTTCCTTAACTCAATTAGTAGGACCCCTAGAGTCCACTCCTTCCCCACACTACGAGTGAAAGGGAAAAAGTAAAGACTACCATTAAAGCAGCCCAAGCAAGACTTACTATATCCATATGAATTATGTCCCCTATCTCTATAAATATAAAGGAATTGTTCCATTATTCCTCACTAATAATAGTAGAATCAATGGCGCAGAGTCAAAAAGAACGAAAACTATTAATAAACCAATCCAATAAATTCGCTCATTTTATAAGAAATTCCTATATGATTTATAATCAGGAAAGATTAAACCCAAGCAAAATCCGCAGTAACATCTCAAGGAAATGTTACTAATGGAACATGTAGGAATAATAGGTCCTATTCTTTTTTTGTTGACCCTCATTTCAATTGATTGGATGCTTGAGCACTGAGATATTTTCGTGAGTTCCGCGTATATAATAAAGTATCTTCCGCCCCCTTCCACAACTATTTCGATTTCCTATCGGGCTCTCCAATCTAATCCAAGGTCCAGTCATTATACAATGGATTAATAATATAAAATTTTGATTTGTAGTAGAAGGTAATTGCGAAGTCTTGATAGCCCCTCTAGCATTCGAATATTTACTTGAAAGCTAAGCCTAAATATGCAATGCAAGGATATTTACAATTTTTTAGAAAAACACCCAGACCAGGTGTTTAGAATCAAACAAGTATCAACAGTCTGCTTTCTCTGCTTCTGCTGGCGAATCATTCGGCGGGTTATATCAACAGAAGAAAAAAAGAGATTTCAAGTTTTTTGTTGATCAGGCGACACCCGGATTTGAACTGGGGAAAAAAGGATTTGCAGTCCTCTGCCTTACCACTCGGCCATGTCGCCAAAATGCTACAAATACAAAATAGATGAAAACTTTCCCGGATTACTGAACTGCTTTTTTATTGTACTTGCACTTTGAGTTCTGTTTTCCTTAATTTTTCCTAAAAATCAAAGAAATCCTAATCCTTCTTCCCTTTTGATTGGGTTTGATTCATCCTTTCAATTTCGATTGAGTCTATCTCAAAATTCATAATGTTCAAAACTTTCTCTTACCTTTCTATTGAAAAATCAAATGTGGATTTTTAGTCGCAAAATACAAAATTCAACTTTCTGAAAATAGGACCCATTAACTATTGACTTAGAATGCATGAATGATTCTTGGATTTGAATCTCCAAATTTTGGTTTCCTAATGACATAAGAAAATACAACTTGATATATGATATATAACTAACCAGTATGGATTTTTTCAATCAAAAAATCCCTCTCAATTTTCATTATTAATAATAATTATAACAACAATTATGAGTATATGTAAACCCCCCAAGATAAATTGTTAGACGGATATATATTATTTATATATGTTCCCGATATAGAATTATCAGATATCAGAAAAGTATCATACTTCAATTTGAATTTTGAATTGAATAGAAAATGGAAATTATGTTTTCGGAGAGCACAACCTGTGTTGCCCCAAATAGAACATAGAACGACAATAAAACAATAAAAGAGAAGAAAGACAGATATTATAGATATCTCCACACGTGTTTAAGCCATACAAACCTTCTTTTCTTATACACTTCACAATCGTATTCTACTCAAAAATTCGTAAACAAAATCTCTCTCTTCTCTGCGAATCATTTTTTGAACAATGAAATCCATAACATAAAAGGGGGTTAAATGCTAAAAAACCGATTCTAATTCTATATATTCTTTCTGATTTTTATGCCTTTATCTTAGCGAAAAGATCAAATGTCCAATCCATTTATTTTTCTGGTATTCAAGCAGGTTGGAATATGTATTATCATAATAATGGTAGAAATGGAATCATTTTTCTTTTTATATTTATACAAAATCCTATAACT